CCGAAAAGAAAAGATAGGGGGCCCCCTGGGGGGGCCGAAGCCATTTAGGTTTCGTTCCGTGTAGTCAACAATCAACTCCTGAGCGCCGTCAGCCCCTATAAGTCAAAAGCGCTAACTCCACGCCTTTCTATTTAGAGTTGAGTCAGGAGTTTTCTTGCACCGTAGTGCGCTAGCGCGCCCTGGAGTTTTTCAGCAGGGTCGCCTTTGGAAGCGTTCGCCGGTAACCAAAGCGACCCTGCTTCCTTTGGATTATGTCGTGACGCTGACTGAATCCAATCCATAAACCCGGAAACGAAACAAAGTTCGTTCCCTTTCGTCAAGTAGGCATACGAACCACTTTAGCTTTGCCTTAGACTCTATTGGAACAAAGCAAAGAAGGAGGCTGAATGGAGAAAGGAAAGGGACAAGGGCGGTCTTGCTTGGCGCGAAGGCTGCTGGTTCGGGGGTAGGGTACGGTACTAAAGGTCCTCGGACTTCCAGGCGGTTTTTCTTTTGGGCAGCTGTTCACCGTTGGATCTCGCCAATACAGCCCCCCATGGTTTTCGTTACCGAGATATCTTTTTTTTTCATTGTTCCCAGGGATTTTTTGGGTAATCAGCTCCCATGCTGCAAACAGTCAAATCTGAACTGAACCTTGTCGCTCTTCTTTCTTTCCTCGTGGGCAGGAAGCACACCAGCAGCGTGCGTTGCGTGATTCCACTGTGTTTTTTGCACTTGACTGGGTGGACAGTTGACCGGAAGATAACTTCGATTCGCCCGGCCAGCAGGCGGGCGGCGTGCTTATCTTGTGTGACAACACTACAGAGCGAGTGGCTCTTCTAGGCGGGCAGCTGTGTGACAAGACTCCAGAGAAAGCGGCGCTTTCGTGTAACATGCTATGGTCTCAACGCCCTTACGAGGTAGTGATGAGTTTCACGCGCTCTAAGCCCGGCCCGCGCGCGGTTAGGAAAGATTGGCCGCAATCTGAGCGGTACCACCCACCCTACCCTACCACCCATGGGCGGCCGTCCGTCCTACAGCCGCCCGAAAAGGAACTGCAGTGATCTTGAATAGGGATCCTACAGCGATAAATAGAATCCCCATTAAAATACCACTAGATCGAGCACCAGTGATTTCGTATCCGGTCAAAATCTTGGCTAATTGATCGAAGTGGGTAGCTCCAGTAGACCCATAGATCATGGAACAAATAGGGTGGGTAGGCCCAACCACCACACTACACGTATAGACGCGAACCCCCCTCGTTACCGTACGTGCGACTCTCACCGCATACGGCTCGCACAAAGACTCCTAAATCCATCCCGAGCCTTTTCTTCCACCTCTCCTCTCAAATCCTCGATAAAACTTGCGTTCCCCAGGCGCTATGAAGGGGGGGGTGCTTCCTTCGCCTATCGTATGTCTTGGCTTGGCTTCGTCCCGAGCCAAGGAGGCATTCTGGCGGGCGCGTGCGTGTAGGAATGCCGACTACAGAGACTAAAAGACTACGACTACAAGCCAAGCCGGAAGCGACTCGCTTCTATTCTCGTTGGGATTGGATATAGATGGGGAATCCATAGATCTACGTAGTTCGCCAACCTCTCTAACTAACATACGATACAATTTCACTTCACGGCACGGCAAAAGAAAGAGCTTCGCTCGGTTGGCCTTCCTACGCTGACGAATGCCTCCTTTCTCTTCTCTTCAGTCTACAACAAGTGGGAGAGGCAGGATTCGAACCTACGTAGAAAAACTTCAACAGATTTACAGTCTGTCGCTTTTGACCACTCAGCCACTCTCCCCTTCCCGGGCCGAGGCCCCCCTCAATGGGTTCTAAGAAGGAGGGCGGCGTTCTTTCTTATTGATTTGATTGAAGGGAACTCAGACTATTAGCTTAGCTAGCGTTCCGGGAGAATCTAGTCAGTTCATAACAATCTCTGTAAAGCAAGGGGCAAAGCTTCTACGACAGCTTACCCCTCGTCGGCCTTCCCCAGCCCCCCCTGAGTCGCTTCTGGCTAAGCATCTTTCGGCGGAGGAAAGGAGGCGACTAGTCGCTTCTGGCGAAGCAGCGAGTTCATGAGCAAGTGAATGAACGAGCCATGTTCCTAAAATGACCATGTTTGTTTTCTTCCCTTCTACTGACACTGAGCTAGCTAGCGCGCGTACTCTTCTGCTGAGCGAAGCAGCGAGCCTACTTAGATTAGAAGCGAGCCTACTTAAATAGCTTACGCTTACCAAGCCTAGTCTACTAAAATCAAAGAGGGCTACGGCAAGCAAGCTTTCCCCCTTCGTTTGTTGTGGGTCGCGCCTCACCGCGGGCACTGAATGAGTGGAGATCTTCCTTCCCCCTTGCTAATTACCAAGAACTTCGTTGCCACTAGTGGCGAAGAAAAACTCTACCATCCCACCCAAAAACCACTCGGAGACTGCCAGTCTACAAGAAGCTGGCAGAGCTTTAGCCATTGGGCCACATCCAGATATCCTACCTAAAAAGTGACCCTTTTCTTGTTCGTTCTTCGAATGACGCTAGTGGAGACTAATTCCTTCCGGCTAATGAAGATACTACTCAAGTCTTCCCATTCATTCCCAGTGGATCCTTCTTCTCCCTAAGAATTGAACGAACCAAGTTCACCTATACGAGAGTGAGGCTCTGACAAGACCAACAATCCACTTCCCACTTGAGTTTGATGTCCCACGATTCTGCTAGTTTAGAAACTAAGGAGAAAGGGGTAGCTAAGTCAGAAAAGAAAAGCGATAACTAGAAATTATCCCCAAGTAGGATTTGAACCTACGACCAGTCAGTTAACAGCCGACCGCTCTACCACTGAGCTACTGAGGAACAACGGACTTAAGGAAGCCGACTCTCGTTCTTTGGTTTGGACCAACCTATGACCGTGGGTTCGTCACTCTTTTTCACATACACCGGGAGAAAGGGTGACGATAGCAAGCCCCTCCCCGGCCGGAGAGCCTCCAGGAAAGGGGGGGGGGGCGGTCAACCATCCACTCTCGAGATTCATATTGATCAATCGATCTCCGCGTCCTGCCAGTTCGCTAAGTAGACTCACTCTACCGAGGGGCAGCAAAGGCTGGAACTATTCCTGCCAAAAACAAGGGACCTACTTCTCATCCTAGGAGTTAGCAGGTTAGAGATAGTCCCCTCTCTGTCTGTCTCTCCGAGTTTCTACTACTAAGTTAAGTAGCACTTCTGCTATTCAATCATAGAATCGATTCCGATCAAGCAAGCAGGAGAAAGTGGTCCTCTCATCTCTCTGCCTGCTCCATGCTGTATAGCCTAAGGATCATGAGCTGGTTGAATGCTAGAATACATGAGATCTGCCCGGTAATTTCGGTAGATGAAGTGAGGGGGCGTGTTAAGTTGAGAATTTCGAACATTGTAGCATTCTTTTATAGGTTGGGGTTTGAGTTTCGAAGTTTCCAGAACTCTGATGGTGAATATACACCAAATCAAATGACGCATCGAGCGAGACCATTCTGTTCCATTGTGAATGAGAGACGTTTTCGACCAACATCTACTCATATCCAGCTTCGTGTCATTTTTGAACACAGCGATCAGCAAGCTGCTCCAGCGCGCTACTCTGGCTCGCTTCTTCAAGCTCCGCTCGCTGCAGCTTCAAAACTACAGCGCGTTAGCGCTGTAGTTTTCTTGCACCTCTCACTACAAGCCGGAATCATCAGAACCACATGAAACCCACGGGGCCTGACGGAACTTGACTACACGTAATTCAATCTATCTAAAGGCCTACGCGCGTCAGGTTGATTCTTTATGGTGTAGTGTAGTCAAGCAAGGCGCGTTAGCCCTGGAGTTTGGAAGCTGGGCTAAACGCGCCGTAGTGCGCAGGAGCGCCCCTATTAGTCAAGCGTTTTCTACGCGGGATTTTTATTAGTCCTATTTCAGGTGCAAAGCCTCTTCAATAAAGACCTCTTTCTTTTCTTTCTCCCCCATTTCTTTGTTGATTGAAAGAGGATAAGCGCTACCCATTGAGTAAAGGGAGGGTTTGCTACAGTGATTCGGGCGGTTGGTGGCCCCTTCGAGAGTTGCGGGTCCTTGCCGCTGCATGAGTGGTAGCTCACGCTCAAAACTCCTCCGACACGAGTCCTAGTCGTTGCGCTGCGGTCCGTTTCCCGGCTTCGCTTGCGCGATTTCAACTTCTGATTGGTTCCATCCATCCCGACCCGGAGGTGGGTCAGTCAAGCAGTTCGGGTTCTCGGTCGGTTCCCGTTCGCCTGCCCTTGGCGTGGGTGGGGTGGTCAACTTAGAGGGCGCCCGCCTCCTCTTCAGACGTGTCCTTGACAACCTGGCGGTTGTTCGGTCTTTATATTCATGGAGTTCCGTCAGGGGCGGGAGTGCTTGGTCGCTGGGGTTTCCTTTTCCTCAACCAATTCGTAACTGTCAGCCTTACTTGGCTTGGTCTAACATTTTGTTATGAGCTGGCTGAATGGGTAAGATTTGAGTTCAAGTGGCACAGGACCCTCGATCGACCATGGGGCGTATTCTACCCTTACCGAATTCATTCTATTGAAGCGTAATGTCAACCTTCTCATGTTGCATTTTTTTTGAAGTTCCAGAATGTTTGTTGTCTGTGGATTTCTAACAAAGGAAAGCCCCCCTATACTATGCCATTAGATTGATTCAAGTTCCGTGCTGCTCGCCACTCCCCGAGGCCAAGGACGGGGTCGAACCGTCATTCCAGGATTTGCAGTCCGATACATTTCCATTATGTTACCTAGCCAAACCCGCCACCTCATGTGCCAAAGTAAAACGGTTGTTCTTCCTTCCCTCTTTTTCTACATATGCGGTGGCGGGCGGAGCGCTCTATATGACCGGCGGCGGGTTACCAGAAAAGAGGGGACAACTTCTTTCTCCCTTGCCTTGCTCAATCTTCCTTTTCTGATTGAAAGTAGCAAGCCACTCCACTACTGGTACAGAGGCCAGATAGAAGGTTGCTTCTTCTATATGTTCAGGCGAAGAACATATAGAAGCTAGCTCTTGTCTTGGTTGCAACCATGCCTATCAAATCCAATTTTGCTTACTCAAGTGGTCTTACTAAAAGTCAGTAAGTAAGCTGACAGTTCCGTTCCAAGTGACATGGCTTTTCACTATTCCTTTCCAGAGAAGGTTGCTCATCCAGTCCAGCGGATCCATTGTTTATGCGGCAGTGCGATGCAGCTTCTACACTCCTGACTCAACTCTAAATAGAAAGGCGTGGAGTTAGCGCTTTTGACTGAACTTAGACTAAAATCGGGGGTAGGGGCTGACGGCGCTCAGGAGTTGATTGTTGACTAGCGCTAGCCGTAGATTGTTGCTACGGCTGAAAAGCTGTTGCTTGCTGCTTGCAGGCTCGAAAATCTCTCTTTTCTCCTCCCTGTCTCCATTCTGATTGATTCGCTTCTTCCTTCGCGCAAGCGCTTGGTTCGCCCCTTGTTGCATTTCGTGATCCGGAGCTTCAGTCTGCGTTTTTCGGATAGCCGGGATCCGACGTTGATTTCCGATTTCAATGTCAGCTCCAGGTTTTGGGCGGCCCATCAGGTTAGTTCAGCTATCACTGCTGGAAGCCCCTGCGGTTGTTCGGCTGCGTACTCCCCGTCCGCGTATCTCACACTCACCGTATTTCTTTCATTTTCCTTTCCTGCATCTTTCTTTCTGGGTCGGCTTCGTGCAGATAGATGTTCGCCGGGGGAGATTGGTGCTCCTTGAGGTATGCCTTTCCCGGTGGATTGTTCCCTTCTCTGTTCTGTCTTTTCCATCCAGTGCCCGCACTGCGTCATAAAATCTTCGTCTTCGATCTCTCTTCGCAACGCAATAAAGAAGTTTCACAGTTTCTCTCGGCTCATGCGGTCATTGATTCAGTCAGGGGGATCTGCGTTCACTATTAAGCCTACGCCCGTCCATTCCTTTCAACCTTAGACTCGTTACGCTGTTCGACTGAACTCGTTGGCTCCGCGCTCTATTCGGTCGGAACCCGGTTCGAGAACCTTCTCTCCTTAGATTCCGTGTAGTCACCCTTCACCAAGTCATCGCCAGCAATCTGCTCTTATCCCTTGGTGTCAAAGGGCGAGTTCCTTTCTGGTCTTGCCCAAAAAAAACAGTCGGAATTCTCATTGGAGAAAGACTCTCCCGCGGCAAGGCAGTCCAGCTGCTTTCTTTATCTCGCTTGCCGTTAGTCCGTCTAGCGCCTTTCGGTTGGGGTCCGCCCCGGGGGTTAGACCGCTTGGGTTATATTGGATAGTCTCGAAGGCAGTCAACGTGTCAGCCATTCTTTTCCTTTGACTAGAAATCCCTTGCTCTTTTTCCTTCTCTCTTCCACCCTTGACTTTCTTGATTTGATTTTACAGGGGCGGATAATACCACTCTATCAATAACAATAAAAAAGTAGCAATTCAGTTTCAAATGGTTTGAGCTTGGAAGCAACCTGCTATCTATCGATAGGCGAGAAGAGACTGCTATTGGCTGCTTCGCCTATCTATTCTTTTATGGCCGGCTTGGAGACATCAGAGGAAGACCATCATCTCTATCCGGGTACGATCATAGCTTCATTCATTCGTTGAACCTTGGGGATAACCATTAGCATTGAGATCAATCACCACACCACCTCTATCATACATACGACATTACACGACGCGAGAGTGCATGGTCAACACACACCTAAAGCGCCTACGTTCCGCTTGCAGCCAATACAACCACAACCGGCACTTGCACGAGATTAAACAACCGAAGCTACTGGTAGTCCCGAGGGGACGGCATCCTCCTTACATAGTTAGCAGTACTGAACAACCGAGTCATCGGTCCGGGGAAAGAAAAGGACCGCCTTTGAAAAAAAAAAAGGAACTAGCTTAACTCGCTAGGCCTTCGGAACAAAGGTGATTCTGTTCATGCTTCAGACGATCTGGCGAATTCAATATACTTCTATATAAATAATTATATACTCTTCTTCTATTAGATATTAGAAAGGCGAACCCATGGGCCTGTTTTAGCGCGTTTCCTTTGGTAACCGGTTAGGTTTACTTTGGAAACGCTACTAAGGACCGAGTGAAGAATGAAAAACGTCCGCTAACGCCCACGGGATAAGATCTTTTTTAGATCAGCAACGAATGTCTTGTATCTATGAAGAAAGATTTCTCCCCGGGTTCAGTTCAGACCCTGAATGCCATACCTTGCTGAAGGCGATTCACGAGAGAATCGCGCACAGTTCCGTTTGACCGAGATGTGAATGCCCGTGATCCGCTCGGTATAGTGATGGATTTCATGGCCGACGTCTAACCGGCACGAATACGCCGACATGAAACGAGTTCCCCGCGGAGCATTTTTTCTTTCGTCCTCGGACGTTCGGACGTTTTGTTCGATTCCGGCACTTGCGTTATCATGCCCGGAACCCTCGCGATTGATTGGGAGAAAGAGCGAAAGCGAGAAAGATGGATTGTTATCCATCGGAAATCGATAGGAATTCCACGGGGATTGCCTAAGAGATGTTCTGTCTTTCATTATTAACATCCAATCCCATGCTCTAATAAGAAAAACGAGCGATTGCTAGCCCACCCAGTCAAAAGCCGGCTCTGAAATTCCAACTTGCTTCAATTAGGGAATAGCGCAGATGGATCAATCACGCGGTTCTGCAGCGTCCTCCAACTCGCTGTCCGCTCCCCTTCACTTTCTTTTCCGGACGGGAAGATGCGAATCGCGAAAGCCTTCCGTCACTCAGTCTCATTACGTGTAGTCAAGGCACGGTCCTCCTTAAGGTACTACATGGAATCTAAGGTACTACACGTGACGGGACTACATGAAACTTCAGTGTGCGCTAGCGCGACCTGGAGTTTTGAAGCAGGAGTTTGCTCCGTACTTTGCAGGGGGTGATTGTGATGAGAATAAAGTCGCTGAGTTCTTGGTCGCGCACCGGTGAGAGTAATATAGCGAGCCAACTGTTGAATTCGATCACGGTGGATGAACTCAATAAGGAATGGGAAAAAAAACTGCACCCGGAAAATCCGCTGCAAGTGCTCGATCCGAGATGGCTCCATAGGGAGTTAAGTTGTATCAGTGTCATGCCAAAAGGTCCCTCCTCCCATTCTTCTTTTCAGCACTGCATGAATGACTATCGATCGGAGTTCATACCTACGAGCCTTCCAGATGGAATGATGTTCAATCGCAGAAAGTTGGCCACTAACTGCTAACTAATCCAATAGATAGCTAGAACGACGAATGTCCTTCCCAGCCATCTCTATGAGGAAGTCCTTTGCACAGTTCAGCCATATACCAGTCCATCCTCAATACTACAGGATCCATTAGCTTATGGTATTGGTACCCGGATCCGTAACATGCCGCATTGCTCTGACCCTGTTGGCGTACCCATCATGTCTATCCGGTTATCCGCATATGGTTATTGCCTATGGAGCAGTTAGTTGTGACCTTGTTACAGTTGGTATCAGAGCCAGTGAGAGGGAGCTAAGTGAAGCACTATGTCGGGATCGGAAGTTGTCATGGCCGACTCAAGTGAGAGGAAGGGAAGTGGGTATAGCAAGACAAAAAGGGACAAGTCCGCCGAGCCTGTCCCTTTTGAGGAGCGTGTGGGCAAGTTCTAACTTGCCGTCGCCGATGGAGAAGCACGGTTGGAGGCCATGGAGGGCCGCCAACATGAATGGACCGAGCTAGCCGAGGAACTTGAGGCCGACATTCAGAGTGCGGTCGACGTACTCAAGGCGCAGATGGCTGAAGTCACCTCCTCAATGAAGGCCAAAATGGAGGAGTTGAAGGCAAAGATTGTGGTGCTAGAGAAGGCCGTTGCCAACAGTGGGTTTTTCCAAGGGAGACCACTAAGATGAAGGTCCCGGAGCCGAAGTACTACAGTGGAGCTCGAGACGCCAAGGAACTGGAAAATGGATTGTGGCAAGTCGAGGAAGACTTAAAGGTTTAGCGCAGCTCGACGATGAACAGGCCAAGGTTGACACGGCCGTCATGTACCTCACCGACGACGCTATGCTTTGGTGGCGCAGGAGGCACGGCGACATCGAGAAGGGCCTCTGCACCATCCAGACATGGGAAGATCGACAGAAGGAATTGAAGCTACAATTCCGCCCGGAGAACTACGAGTATTTGGCGAGAAAGAGTCTCAAACGGCTCAAGCACACGGGCTCGATCCGGGAGTCTGTGAAGCAATTCACAACCCTTTTGCTAGACATCACCGACATGACAGAGAAAGACAAGCTCTTTTCATGGACGGGCTCCAGCCGTGGGCAGAACAAGAGCTCCAACGGCGTGGAGTACTTCACCTTGCTTCGGCCCTAGCGGCGGCCGAGCGGCTTGTCGATGTCAAAGCAGGGGAGCCCTCGACGAAGCCCAAGCATGACAACTTCTTCCATAACATAAAGGGGGGAGAGAATCAGGGTAGCCACAAGGAGGCGTCCAAGAAGCCGCGCGACAAGGGGAAGTCGAAAACCGGAACACTAACTGCTTCATTTGCAATGGGAATCTTTGGGCAAGGGACTGCCCACAAAAGAAGGCCTTGAACTCGGTCCAGAATGAAGGAAGAAGGGCTAACGCCTAAACCTGGGGCCCTAAGGCTGCTTAATGCCATCAGTGGGCAAGCAAAGGTTGCTAAGCCCATAAGAAGTTGATGTACGTAGACATTTTTTCAATTGTCAGCCCACAAGGGCTATGGTCGACACGGGCGCCACCCACAACTTCATCTCAGGAGAGGAGGCCAAGCGATTAGTCCTCCAACTTGCTAAGGACACTAGCAAGATGAAGGCGGTAAACTCGGAGGCAAGGCCCATCCATGGCGTGGCAAAGGACGTTGAGCTACGCATCGGAGGATGGAAGGGCACCACTTTTCTCTCCGTCGTTCCACTAGATGACTTCCAAGTCATCTTGGGCATGGAGTTCTTGAGTGCTGCCAAGGCAATCCCCATGCCCGGGGTGGTGAGCATCATGGATGAAGGATTCCCGTGCATGGTCCCCGTAGTGCACATGGGGAAGACCAAGGGTTCGACCATCTCAGCCTTGCAACTGACTAAG